TTACTTAGGATCAGCTTGCGAATTTGTGGCACCGTAGTAGAATCATTACCAATGGCGCGCAGTGCGCCTAAGTGCGAAAAGACAGTGCAAGCTTTGTTATGCCGAAACCTAAATGTTAAGTCAGCAACACTTCCAAATGCCACTTCTTCCCGTCGCATCCGTCTTCAGGACGATCTAGTCACAGGTTTTCACTTCTCAGTGAGTGAAAGATTTGTCCCCGGGTCTACGTTGAAAGCTTCTATAGTAGAACTCATTCGGGAGGGCTTGGTGGTCTTAAGAATGGTTCGGGTGGGGGCTGAATAAAGAAGACGAATAGAATTTAATTCATGTTCATGCTAACAGAAGAGCGGATCCAATACCAAGACGACTTCTTGGGAAAGAAGTGCAGCAAGTACTTTAGGAATTTGGGGATTTCATGCCCCACGAGTGAGTTGCCAAGTGCCCCCTAGGAGGCCAGTCTACCACAAGATCAAGTTGGAGCCTGGAGCCAAAGCCCCTTAACTTACTTAGAGCGGGGCTGGGTTTAGCAGATGGCCCCCCCAACTAGCATCTATTAGTTAAGGGGCTTGGTTGAACTCAGGAAAGAATTTAAGGAAGTCATTTTTTCCTATTTATATTCCAGCCTCCAAGGCTCTTTTTCCCTATCTTGCTGGGGAAAAGGTTGGGGAGCCCTTGTTTTATTCCAGAAAAAGCGGGAGCCTTGGGCATTGATTATTGGGCGCTCAACAAGGTAACCTAACCATCAAGAACAAGTATCCACTTTGATTGCAGACGCATATCCTTTCCCGTTCGCGTCTTTTGTCTAAACTGGAATCTGTGGTGAAAGATAAAAATATTTTCAGGTATCATCCTTTCTTCACTCGCCCATTATAGACAAGACTGGGAAAGATTGGTCGTCTAAGGAAGGAATACCAACTATTGATTTTAGAGCTCCCGTCTTATTCAATTTTTTTTTAGATGAATTTGACCGAGCTTTCGAAGAACAGTTTCCAAAAATGCCACACGCTCGTTATGATTATGAAATTTGCGTTCCTCTTGGGATTGGAAAATGGAAGGAATTTCATGTACCCAAATGGGAGGAGTTATTGAATGGACTAGGTCTTGTTGGAAAGGTTTTCTGTTTAGTCCCAGGGGGCGACCCAGTTACTTGTATTGGGGCTTTCATATCTGTGGACGATAATGGCTTTATTCAGATTATTGAAACCGGTTCTTTGGAATAGTTGTTTTTGATAAGGGCTTAGTTACATTTTTTGTTCAAATATGCATATCTTTATACCTACTTTTCGACCCAAGACCTTACCTTAATCACCGGAAAACCCCTTTTTTTATTTCAAGCTCAGTGGTAGAGCGGTCGGCTGGTAACTGACTAGTCGGGCGTAGGTTCGAATCCTACTTGAAAAGCTTCCCTGGACTTTTTTGACTCTCTGCTTACTCCAGCCGTAAGTAAACTCGTAGAATGGGATGTCATCCACTGACTCCTAATTGCGAGAAGAGAATTTCCCTCCTAAGTCATCGAAAAAGAGGAGGCCTAGCTATGAAAAGGCTCCACGGATGACTGGGGCTTAGGGCAAAAGAAAAGGAAGATCGTCTTGACTCTCTTAACTATGGGAAAATAGTTAGAATGTAAACGAAACAAATGCTTCACTCTCTCAGTATTTTGACAAGAGGGGCCGAGTTGATTGAGTTGTCCTCTCAAAAGAAGAGACTGGCTAGAGATCTCTTTATCAAAATCTTTGGAACAAATGGTTGCCCTTGAAAATGGGTGTTTTTTTGTGGAAACTAATACTAATTAAGAATGCCATTGCTGTTGATAGCAGTTTTCCCAGGTTTGGAATTCATTTTGCCTCCAAATGTGTTTGCTGTTCCTCTCCTTGCATAGAAAGAGTGGATCACCTCTCTCAAAGTGATATTGCTAGGATAGATAATAGGGTCTCATTTCTCTCCCAGTCTCAATGTGGATTTCTTTTATAAAGCTCCTCTCTTCACCATCTTTTGGCTTCCTGGTTTAATGGTGCCAAATCAAAATCACAGTGTGGCTTTCTTAGGATCATGCTAGTGAGTTGTGCTTGCTGGGAAAGGACATTTTTCTTTATCGAAATTATCTCATGTCTTTAGGGGGGGCAACAAAGCTGCAGATTGTTTGGCTGCTTATGGTCATACTCATTCAGACTCCATTTTATTTAATAGCTTAGGGTCTCTTCCTTTTGATTCTAAAAAGCCTGTTCATAGCCAAGGCATGTTCTTTTTTAGAGCTCCCTAGCTTGTTTTGATGTTCAGGGGTAAGGCCTTTATGTCCCCCCCTTGTCTTTTATTTTTTTGCAATAAATAGCGAAAGCGAGACGATAGTTCTCTGTCGGGTGAGAGAAGAGATAGAGCACGGTATTCTCACGGGCCGAAGTGCAAAGCCCGGTAGCCTATCCGTAGTTCGGAAGGAAGCCCCCTATGGTCCAAATCAAGTTGCTACTTTCCCTCTGCGCTTATAAGTAGATAAGGTCAGACTTTGCTTGCTCTGAGACATCTTGAAAAGGGAAATCCAATATCAAAATGGAAATGTTTGAAATTGCTCCTTGACCCAAGAAAGGAACGAACGGGATTCGGAGCTTGCTGACCCTTATACACAGATGGGGGATATAGAGAAAATGGTTATTCCTACATCACAACCTAAAAATCTTGACCCAATCATTGCGGGTATCCTTGAGGAGGGCCGGAAGTACCTTCCTACAAACAGAGTGGAGTGGTAAAGGCGAATGAGCCGGTTTACCCAATTAGGAACAAAAGCATGAAATTGCTTGATGGTTCTTGGTTTACGAGAATTTATTATGCTGATGGTCTATCTACAATCATCCCCTATGCCCCAATTCGATCTGATTCAGGGCAGGAGCAGGCCGTGTATTATCTCAGCAGGGTCTTACAGGGCCCTAAGAAGAATTATTCGCCGATCGAGAAGATGTGCTTATCGCTCTACTTTGCAGCAACCAAGCTCCGACACTACTTCCTTTCCACAACAGTGTTGGTAATTGCTCGAACGGACCTGATTAAGTATATGCTGACCAGACCCGTGTTGAAGGGGAGAATTGGGAAGTGGATCCTAGGGCTATCCGAGTTCACTTTTCGGTACGTTCCTATGAAGGCGGTCAAAGGACAGGCATTTGCAGACTTCTTGGCAGATCATGCCATGAATGTTTTCGAACCAGTGGAGCTCGATGAAGAAGTCCTCGCCTTTGCAGAGGTGGTTCCATGGACTCTCTACTTCGATGGATCTAGCACTTTGGGGGCTGCAGGGGCCGGAGTGGTATTAATATCACCTTCAGGCCAGGCCCCACAAGCTGCTAAAAGATTGAAGTTTCAAACCTGGCGGTATCACCGTTTAGGAAAAACTGCTTTCGTGCGGTCTCTTTCTTTTTCGGATGAAGGTGAGTGGCAAAGTCTGGTTCAACTAAGGAGTAGGTCGTCCTATCTGATAGAGCGGGTAATGCTCAAATTCTTTTTTTCTTGGGGTTGACGCCGAGAAAGACTAAAGACGGGAGAGCACGCACAGACATCCTCGGGAAAGCACTAATGAACTACGCCATCCCTGACACTTATGCGGTGAGATACCAACCATCCGATATCGCCCACAAAGCTAAGAGGCCACTGGCACCGAATAATACCCATAAAGAACGCTAACCGCCACCGGCATCTGATGCCATCCGATAAGGGAGAACTCTTTCGGCAAAGAATTTTACCAAAAAGCCCGATTCGAATCATTATGCTCGATAAAAGGAAAAAGGGAAGCTCAAATAGAAAACAGCACTACTGCTAGTAAGATAGCGATCCAGGCAAGCGCCAAAGAAAGAAGGGGGCACAAGCAAGCGCAAGAATCAAAGCAGGGCAGGATCGAAGAGCTTAGACAGCAAGCAAGCGAGAAGGAATCCCTCAAAGGCACTGAGGCAAGGTCTTTCACGCATGTCGCTTCGATGCGCGCTAAGACAACCACTCATGTCTACTTCTAATGCGCACGAACCAGAGCTATCTCCCGGGAACCCCTTCCCTAGTAAAGAGGTACTGACCATCGGTTCTATCGTGCCCCAGTGAACGATAGCCTCGGATAGACTAAGGATCTTAGGTGAGACCTAGAGTGCAGCCAACTAAACGCCAAATAAATCGGAATAAAACTTCCACATCTGAGATTCCATGTGTGACTAACTCAATAGAGAAATGCCCCTCTTGTACGCTAACGTTCTAGGATGGCAGGGTTGGTAAAACTCTCCTTGATAAATCGAGTATGGAGAGCTCGGGTGGGGCATCAACCACTGGTTGCGGGCCTGTCGAGATGCTTCCTTGCAGAACCCGGCTGTAACTCAATAGAGTGAGTAGGAAACCTTGTAAAGGCGAGCAGGAGAATATAGATCGGTCTGTCTTGTCTTAGACTAGCCCTACTCCATCTTGGCTATCTTGAGCTTATTCATAAGCTTTTCATTTTCTGCTTACTACTAGGGCTTCCAAATTCCTACGCCGGGTCTCATAGCCCCTGTGACCTTCACTTCACAGCCTGATTAATGCACTTTAAAAGCGCACTTCTATAAACAACTTCCAGAGAGAAGCGAACGAGGTCTTCGTCCACCGCGACCATCCTCCAGGAGTGCGAGACAACCGGACCGCTAAACAGTTCCTCGAGGGTAACCCAAGGGGAAAGTGCGGTAAGGTGATACCATTTAAGGTAGTTTAACCACTGGCGCATCCATCCATAAAGGAGAGAGTACTCCAGGAAATCTCTAGATTCCTCAGTCTCGAACAGCTCATCGGGAGGCAATACCAGCTCCCGGGGCTTAAGTTTGGCTCGAAGGAGTCTCACCAAACGCCCATGAGCTTCTGGACTGAGTGGTCGTCCCTTACCCAACCAGAAATCAAGCGGGTAAGAAGGAGAGAGCAATTTTAGCCCCATAACCCCAAGACGGGAATACCGCCTCGGGCGCCTATGGTCTAGCCTTGCAAGAACACGATATCCAGCTCCACCCAGCCTACAAAGCAGACGGAAATCACGCACCGAATAAAGGTGAGCAACAGCCATCAACCCGTAGGGGTGGAAAGTGTTTAATAACGCTTTAATGGATACCGGGGAGAGATCGACTGTCAAATCTCGAACCCTAAAGTTATTCGTGAATTCCGCGGAGCCACTCCTTGATATTAGTGATTTCTCTTTCGAAATAACCACCTGCAGGAGGTCAAGGGACTCCTTGTAACGGGTCGCGACATTCTCATCCGCGATTACTACGTCATCCCCGAGGACGGCGTAGTTGGTAAACACCCTTCCCGGGTACACAAGTTCTGCACACCACCAAATAATTAGGTGGTGGGACAACGCGAAAAGAGGCCATGCGCCAAGATAGCCCAACGGGTACCCACTCATCAATCTGACAGTAGAGCCCGGGGTCGTCACCCACGGGACATCAAATTCACCACCAGATAACAGGAAACTAACCGCTTCGGAGAAATCCTGGTCGAATAACTTGGATACAACCCTCTCAAGAAACACGATCGGCCACCTATCGGTGGCAGACCGCGGATCAAAAGAGAAGCAGACCCGCGAACCAACAAGCAAGTCGAGAGGCTTTGTTTGATTAAATGTACCGTCCATAGGTATACTACGCAGAGTATCTGCTGAAGAAGAAGGCTAGCTATACAGGGGAATCCCTCTATATATGAAAAATCAATGTACATCCTTTCCTTACCCCGGCGGTCTACCTTTGGCCCTCAAACTACTTTATAAAGAGCATATGAAAGCCGGGGACTCTCGGTTGATCTTCTTCCGACTTCTCCTTTGAAGTCTAGCTCTGTTCTTTCTCAAGAACTCACTCCAGCATCTGAAAAATCTAACTGAACAGTCTTCGCTACTTCGTGCCGCAACTTGGAAGTCTAGCTACCTATCCGTCTCCACCTCTGGCAATAGATCTATCCCACTCTGTCCAAGCAGTCGAGTTTCGCTTCTTTCCTGTAAGTCAGTCGATCTTGATTTGTTCTCCTCTCCCTTTCGGTAGAGATCTGAACTCTATGATTCGATTCTTTATTCTATTCTCGAATTTAGCTTTATCAAATAACTGAGGATTCGAACTGAATAAGAGAGAGCGAAAGACTTTCCGCGTAAGAGCTCTTCAAACCTTGTCCTATCGAAGCTGCGCTGATACTCCTGGAAGTGTAAATGGTTTTAAAGAAGAATCATATATGAGAGAGAAAAGATTTGGCCAAAAGGATAGCCAAGAAAGATGCCTGCTTCGGCACGGGGATCCTCTGTTTTCTTTATGCCTAGTGGGCTTGTGATTGTGGGAAAAGCAAAGGCAGCCACAGGGGGATAAGAATAAGTGGGCTTAGTATAAAACTTCTGGAGAAGACTTTTCCAGAGAGCATGGGTGTAGGCATTTTTTTGATTCAATAGGAAGTTGTGAGAATGCATTTTCCCCAAAAAAAGAAAGGGATAAAGGTGCGAAGCGGATTGCTTCATTTTTTTCATGAAGCATGAATATAGTTAATAAAAAAAGATGAGACAGAGTCCACAAGGACAGCTTTCTTTATATTAGATGCCAGCCTTATAGAAGATGCGACTAGCGCATTGTACTGGCCGTAGGGGACTCAAGCCTTCGTCGATTGAGAGGAGCCCCTCGCCTCACTCGGAAACTCTTATCACGACCTCTCTCATGTATAAGGGGAAGGCTCACCGAGATGATCAAAGGCTGCCCAGAGGCAGGGGCGGAGACTAGACTAGCTTTCCAGGATAAAGAATGCAACCAAGATAGGGATGAATGACTCTACTGACAAGTTACGGGATACGAGCGTCATCCCCACCCCTGCTTATACAGAACCAGCTCAATTACATAGACCCTGTAGCGAGTTGGTTAGGAGGAAAGGAAGCGAGTGACTCCCGGTCTTATTTAAAGAGAGTGAAATGAGCCATTAGCTCTGGGAAAGAAGGAAGAGAAAGGGAAGGAATCACTATAGTTACTCAAAAGGTTCGGAATCGAATCCGTTCAAGTTGAAGAAGCTGTGAAAAAAGAAGAAGCTCTTGTCACTTTCGGTGTAAGCGCAGTTGGAGGAAGGGGAGATGGGATGAGTGAGGGTGAAATTCTTTTCCGGGAAGAAAGGTAAGGTGCGGAGCGGCAATCAAGATGGCAAGGAAAGTAATTGATAGAAAGATTGCTACTAACGCTTCGCTAATGAGAGTTGGGAGTTGGCTTACGTTCCTCTGTTAAATAGCTCCGATTCTATCCGAATAAGGGATAAATAGAAAGAACTGGGTAAGGCTGAACTCTTCTTTTCTGGTAGTAGTAATGCTAAAGTATCTTTTTCCTCGGTAAGCATTATCCGTGAAATGACTCATTTCAATTACTGTTTTCACTCCAAAAGAAAGAGAAAGACTCGGGGAAGGGCAGACTGGCGGGAAGGGTGGTACTAAATTGAATTGAGTCCCGATATCCTTCGAAAGTACCTTTTGATAACCTTTTCTCATGCAGAACAGAGAAAGGTTAGTCAGACTGAGGGCGGAAAAAGAAGTTTTACTTTTTTTTTGTTTCATATGCTCTTGCGATGCGTACCTGATACAGAGAAATCTTTGCCGCAGCACGAAGCCGTAGTTCATCCAAAGACTACAATTCCATACGTGACAGACAGAATTCAGGAAAGCTTGAAAGGTAACAAGGTAGTTATGAAGTCAACAGAGATGCGCGGGTTCCGTTCCCTCTGTCCGGAGGGCTTTCGCTTTATATAGAAGCCCCTCAGCACCCGTACAATCAAAAAAATGGAAATTGAATTCAGTGATTGAGATAGCGACAAGTTAAAGCTGAGAGGACGCACCCATTCCCGAATCCACTTTAATTAAAGCCTTTTCGAAGGCGCGAAAGTTCGCATTTTATCTTTTCTTCAAGCTTTCGCTTGTATTTTCATAGAGTAAGTTTAGTAATCACTCTCTAGTAAAGGCACTCGATTAGCTGGCAAAAGCGCTCTTCTTTCCATTTTCTGTGATTTGAAGATAGATATAGATAGAACTCGATCGAACTAAATGCTTTTCGTCTTATCGTATATAAGAGAAAGGTTGCTTTTAGGAGTGACCTTTCTCGATTTCAACAAAACAAGCCGATGGTGATCTCACTTTCGAAAGAGAATAGAAAGCGTACTGACTCTGACTGCTATCTACGATGCGATCAGGGGGGAATAGCGCAAGGGCTTAAGTCATCGATTCAAATCCTATCTTTTTTTCGGTATGCCGCTCCGCGAGCAAGGAGCGAGAAAACAAAGTGGGCTGTGGTGATGTCAGAATTTGCACCTATTTTTATCTATTTAGTGATCAGTCCGCTAGTTTCTTTGATCCCACTCGGTGTTCCTTTTCCATTTGCTTCCAATAGTTCGACCTATCCAGAAAAATTGTCGGCCTACGAATGTGGTTTCGATCCTTTCGGTGATGCCAGAAGTCGTTTTGATATACGATTTTATCTTGTTTCTATTTTATTTATTATCCCTGATCCGGAAGTCACCTTTTCCTTTCCTTGGGCAGTACCTCCCAACAAGATTGATCCCTTTGGATCTTGGTCCATGATGGCCTTTTTATTGATTTTGACGATTGGATCTCTCTATGAATGGAAAAGGGGTGCTTCGGATCGGGAGTAACCACTAGTGATAGGGCAAAAATCGGGGGGAAGGACAAAAGAAAGAAAGATGCCTACATTAAATCAATTGATTCGTCATGGTAGAGAAGAAAAACGGCGCACGGACCGTACTCGAGCTTCGGATCAATGTCCCCAGAAGCAAGGAGTACGCCCGCGTGTACCAACGAGAACACCGAAAAAACCTAATTCAGCTCCACGTAAGATAGCCAAAGTACGGTTGAGCAATCGACATGATATATTTGCTCACATTCCGGGCGAAGGTCATAATTCGCAGGAACATTCTATAGTCTTAATAAGAGGAGGTAGAGTGAAAGATTCGCCAGGTGTGAAATCCCATTGTATTCGAGGAGTCAAGGATTTGTTGGGAATTCCGGATCGAAGAAAAGGGAGATCAAAATATGGTGCAGAAAAACCAAAATCGATATGAATGGAAGATGCCTCTGGAACTCTTTTTTCTCCAATTTTCAGTACGAAGTTACTGGCTCTAATCTAAGAAGGCAATTGCACTAATATTGGACCGGGAATAAAAAAGGGAAAAAAGTAAAGTCTAAGCGCATATGGCACGAAAAGGAAATCCGATTTCGGTAAGACTTGATCTGAATCGTAGTTCAGATTCAAGTCGGTTCAGTGAGGGCGACCGCGAAAGTCACCGAAGGGGTCAGTCTTTTCCTTCACCCCAGATTCAAAAAAAAGGCGGGGAAGGGCGTTGCAGATGTCCGGGACGGACACGACTTCTTCTAACGCTAGAAGACCACTGGAAGACACCCGGGACCAGAGCATGTCGTGAAAGAAGCACACTGGGCGGGCGTGCTTCGACCGTGTCTCCGGGGCACAGTTGAATGTAGATATCATGAACGCGAGGTGCAGGATACCAGGCCGAGAAAGCCGGGCAACCACTCCCCTATGTGCCAATCGCTAGTGCAGCCAGGGCCCCGGCGCCCAGCTCCGCTGGAGAGGCCTCGCCTGATCTGAGAAGTGCTAATTCGGTTCGGATAGACTTCATTCAAGAACGCCGCCGCCCCTGGAATCAATAAGAAAACAAGTGCTAAGTTTCAGATCAGTGAATAAACCGAAACGAAAGAAGAGACCTTTCTCGCTCGGCGCCTAAAGCGCACTATGCTCCGCTTCAACAAATGAGAGTTTTCGGTGGAACCGGTGAACCACGCGAGCCGGTTAAATGCGTGGGACAGAGGGCTCGTAGTACCTGCTACCGCAGCTATGCGGTGGAAGGGAAGGAGCCTAAATCGACCTTTTTTCTTTGAAAAAGAAAAAAGCAGTACAAGGAGATTAGACTCTCGGATGAGACTAAGTAGCTACCGACCGTTCCGACGCGCCCTTGACCTATCTTGATTAAGACCGAAACCTATCTAATCGAAAGTGGGGTCTAGTTTAAGCTGTCAAACAAATGGCCTGGAAAGAATAACCACTAGTAGGGATATAGATGGAGTCTCGCTCAGTAAAGAGAGTTGTAGATTCGTAGAACAGGAGAAGAGCCTTGACTTTCTATTATATTAGTCCAGCACGCTAGCTGCAATCTTTCTAAAGCAAGAAGGGAAGGGAGAAAGTTTACTTTGAGAAAGAAAGGCCTTCTCTTCTATTTCGATTCTAATCTTAGGAAAGGTGCGTTATCGCTTTGATTTCTCGTTAGCTAGGCTTCAATAAGGACGTTTAGGCTTTACTAATAAGATAGAAAAGAAAGGGCTTTTTCATCAGGGTGCGAAGGTTTGGAACCTTATACAAACAAAGAGCGTTTTCTTTCAAATGACAACTGCCTCTTCCTGCTGCGAGGGCCTTGCACGAAACCAAACCGCCCCCCCCCCCGCCCGCTCAAGTACCAGTTGCTTCGCAGGTAGGCCCACTTAGGTTAGAGGGGCATTGTCCCTCAGTTCTTACCAACCCCCGGTGTGTAATCGACATGTTGTTAGCTTCAACTCGTTCGAATAAGAATCTGCAATTACCTCTGCTGTCAATTTATTATTCATTCAGGGCGCTCGGCCGGTGCTCCTTTCTCAAACCAGAACAACTCTGAACGTTAGGGAAGATAAGGGAGGATCACCTGAGCGAACTGACCGAAGGGACTTGACTTATCCGAACCGAACGATAGCGGCTTAAAGCTAAGAGCAGCGTCGCTGCTTGATCGGCGGGGAGGAGCATCTCAAAGTATGGGGCAAAGGATCAAAGGCTTTTACTTTGTCACCCGGGATCCACCACAGGTTGGGTTTGAGAGCCGTGTGATGGGTGACTATCCAGCACGGTTCGGAGAGCACTTTTAGTCTGCGCTGGTGAATGGAAGCCCCCCTATCAAGCAAGAAAGAAGCGGCTCTTCCCACGGCGGAGTCCGCATTGACTCTATTTATTATTATGGTAAATCAGTGTATCAAGATGTCAATCTTAGATCTTATTTCGGTTCGATACGTCCACCTACTAGACTCACCTTTGGCTTTCGTCTCGGTAGGTGTATTATTCTACATTTTCCCAAAAGAACATTCATTCATTTCTTTCTTCCCCGTCGACCACGACGACAGAAACGACGCGAAAAATCCAGACCCGGAAAGGGGAAGGGCCAGTGGTGGGCATTTGGTAAAGTCGGGCCGATCGGGTGTCTTCATTCAAGCGACGGTACAGAAGAAGAACGAAACGAAGTGAGAGGCCGGGGGGCAGGGAAAAGAGTCGAGCCGATCAGGCTCGACGACCGGGAGAAGCAAAACGAAATCAGGATTTGGCCGAAAAAGAAGCAACGCTATGGATACCATGACCGATCACCATCGATAAAGAAGAATCTTTCTAAATCACTTCGGGTCAGCGGGGCCTTCAAGCATCCGAAATACGCCGGGCTTGTAAATGACATAGCCCTCCTAAATGACGACTCCTTCAGAAAAACGAAGTTATTCAAGTTCTTTTTCTCAAAGAAGTCAAAGAAGTCCCCCTCCGACAGCCCGACGAGTCATCCACTTAAAAGGACCCTCCCTGCGGTGCGCCCTTCCTTGAATTATTCGGTCATGCAATACTTATTGAAGACAAAGAACCAAATGCATTTCGACCCCGTCGTAGTTCTCAATCATTTCGTGGAACCGGGCGTGGTTGAACCATCTACCATGGGGGGAGCTAACGCACAGGGAAGAAGCTTAGATAAGAGAATACGTTTCGCTTTTTTTGTCGAAAGCTCGACCAGCGAGAAAAAGTTTTTGGCCGAAGACAAAAAGTTGACCCACTTCATTCGCTGGTCGAATCATCCTCGCTTCGCGGGAACAACAAAAACCACCATCTCGCTCTTTCCTTTCTTCGGTGCTACCTTTTTCTTTCCAAGGGACGGGGTTGGGGTGTATAATAACCTTTTTTTTGAGTATGCCCGGGAACAACTCCTACGAAAATTCAGGAAAAAATGTTGGAACCTCATGGCTAAGGATAAGGTAATGGAATTGATAGAGAAATTCATAGACCTAGGTGGGATAGGAGAATTGATAAAGGGAATAGAGATGATGATAGAGATCATACTGAGAAACAGAAGAATTCCGTACGGGTACAACTTTTATTTGAACGAAGTGAAAAAAATGCGATCTTTGTTGTCTAATAGAACAAAGACTAATACCTTAATTGAGTCGGTCAAGATCAAATCTGTTTATCAAAGTGCTTCTCCGATTGCTCAAGATATCTCTTTTCAACCGAGGAACAAAACAAGATCATTTCGCTCCATTTTTAGTCAAATAGTGAAGGATATTCGATTAGTAATGAAAAAAGGGGTGGAGGGGATCCGTATATGTTGTTCAGGTCGATCAGAAGGTGCAGAAATAGCTAGAACTGAATGCGGAAAGTATGGAAAAACATCTAGTAATGTATTTAACCAGAAAATAGATTATGCTCCTGCGG